CATTGAGATATGGTATGCTACAAGTGAATATTTGAGACAAGAAATGAATACAAATTTTCGTATGACAAATCCTTCTAATCCAGTCCATTTAATGTCTTTTTCAGGAGCTAGAGGAAATGCATCTCAGGTACACCAATTAGTGGGTATGAGAGGGTTAATGTCGGACCCACAAGGACAAATGATTGATTTACCTATTCAAAGCAATTTACGCGAAGGACTCTCTTTGACAGAATATATAATTTCTTGCTACGGAGCCCGTAAAGGAGTTGTCGATACTGCTGTACGAACATCGGATGCTGGATATCTCACGCGTAGACTTGTTGAAGTAGTTCAACACATTATTGTACGTAGAAGGGATTGTGGCTCTATCCGAGGTATTTCTGTAAGTCCTCAAAAAGGGTTGACCGAAAAGATTTTTATCCAAACATTAATTGGTCGTGTATTAGCGGATGATATATATATGGGTACGCGATGCATTGCCACGCGAAATCAAGATATTGGTATTGGACTTGTTAATCGATTCATAACTTTTGGAGTACATCCAATATTTATTAGAACTCCTTTTACTTGCAGAAGTACATCTTGGATCTGTCAATTATGTTATGGTAGGAGTGCCACCCATGGTGATCTGGTTGAATTAGGGGAAGCCGTAGGTATTATTGCAGGTCAATCGATTGGAGAACCGGGAACTCAACTAACATTAAGAACTTTTCATACTGGTGGAGTATTCACGGGCGGTACTGCCGAACATGTACGAGCTCCTTCTAATGGCAAAATAACATTCAATGAAGATTTGGTTCATCCCACGCGTACTCGTCATGGACATCCTGCTTTTCTATGTTCTATAGATCTGCGTGTAACTATTCAAAGTCAGGATATTTTACATAATGTAAATATTCCACCAAAAAGTTTGATTTTAATTCAAAATGATCAATATGTAGAATCAGAACAAGTGATTGCTGAAATTCGTGCCGGAGCATCCACTTTGAATTTTAAAGAGAGAGTTCGAAAACATATTTATTCTGAATCAGAAGGAGAAATGCACTGGAGTATTGATGTTTATCACGCGCCTGAATATACCTATGGTAATGTTCATCTATTACCAAAAACAAGTCATTTATGGATATTAACAGTGGATATGTGTGGATCCAGTATAGTGTCTTTTTCCCTCCACAAGGATCAAGATCAAATCAATGTTCATTCTTTTTCTGTTGAAGGGAAATATAGCTCTGATTTCTCAACGACTAAAGATCGTGTGAGACAAAAATTGTTTAGTTCGGAGCCCTTTGGTAAAAAAAAAAAGAGTGGTTTTGCTTATTTAAGATCCGATCGAATCATACACAACAGCGATTGGAATCTTCTATATCCTTCTATTCTACAAGAGAATTCCTCTTTATTGGCTAAGAGACGAAGAAATCGATTCATAATCCCATTACAATACTATGATCAAGAGCAAGATAAAGAATTCATACCTCGTTCGATTGAAATACCCATAAATGGTATTTTACGTAGAAATAGTATTCTTGCTTATTTCGACGATTCACAATACAGAAGAAGCAGTTCAGGAATCATTAAATACGGGATCGTAGAGACGGATTCTGTCTTCAAAAAAGAGGATTTGATTGAGTATCGAGGAACAAAAGAATTTAATTCGAAGTACCAAATGAAAGTAGATCTTTTTTTTTTCATTCCCGAAGAAGTGCATATCTTACCCGGATCCTCGTTAATAATGGTCCGGAACAATAGTATTATTGGAGTAAATACACAAATAACTTTAAATATAAGAAGTCAAGCCGGTGGATTGGTCCGAGTGGAGAGAAAAAAAAAAAGTATTGAACTTAAAATTTTTTCTGGGGATATCCATTTTCCTGGAGAAACGGATAAAATATCTAAGCATAGCGGCATTTTGATACCACCAGGAAGGGTAAAAAAAGAGTCTAAGGAATCTAAAAAAAGGAAAAATTGGATCTATGTACAACGAATCACACCTACCAAGAAAAAGTATTTTGTTTCGGTTCGACCCGTAGTCACATATAAAATAGCCGATGGGATCAATTTAACAACATTTTTCCCTCAGGATTCCTTGTTGGAAAGGGACACTGTCCAACTTAGAGTTGTCAATTATATCCTTTATGGAAATGGCAAGCCGATTCGAGGACTTTATCAAACGAGTATTCAATTAGTTCGAACTTGCTTAGTAGTGAATTGGGCCCAAGAGAAAGATGATTCTATAGAAGAGATTCATGCTTCCTTTGTTGAAATAAAGATAAACAATCTGGTTCGCGATTTCATAAGAATTGAATTAGTTAAATCCCCTATTTCTTATATTCTAAAAAGGAATGATACGGCGGGCTCGGGATTTCTTTGCCATAATGGATTAAATTGTACCGATATTAATCCCTTTTATCCCAAGGTAAATATTTCTTCACTTACACAAGATAAGGGAACTCTAGGTATTGGTACGTTGTTGAATCAAAATAAGGAATCCACATCTTTGATAATTTTGTCATCATCCAACTGTTCTCAAATCGGACCATTCTATGGTTCGAAATATAACAATGTGATAAAAGAATCAATTAAGGAGGATTCTCTAATTCCAATTAAAAATGCGTTGGGTCCCTTAGGTATTGTTGTACCTAAAGTCGCTTGTTTTTATTTCTCTTCTCATTTAATAACTCATAATCAGATATTGTTAAAGAAATATTTATTACTTGACTATTTTAAACAAACTTTCCAAGTGCTTAAATATTGTTTAATAGATGAAAATAAGAAGATTTATAATCCAGATCCTTGCAGTGACGTCGTTTTGAATCCATTTGATTTGAATTGGAACTTTCTACATCACGATTATTATGAGGAATCATCCACAAGAATTAGTCTTGGACAGTTTATTTGCGAAAATGTCTGTTTATTCAAATATGGACCACGCATAAAATCCGGTCAAGTTCTAATTGTTCATGTTGACTCTTTAGTAATAAGATCCGCTAAACCTTATTTGGCCACTCCAGGAACGACTGTTCATGGTCATTATGGGGAAATCTTTTACGAAGGAGATACATTAGTTACTTTTATATATGAAAAATCGAGATCTGGTGATATAACACAGGGTCTTCCAAAAGTGGAACAGGTCTTAGAAGTGCGTTCGATTGATTCAATATCAATGAACCTCGAAAAGAGAGTTAAAGGTTGGAATGACCATATATCAAGAATTATTGGAATCCCTTTTGGATTCCTGCTTGGGGCTGAGCTAACCATAGCCCAAAGTCGTATCTCTTTGGTTAATAAAATCCAAGAGGTTTATCGATCCCAGGGGGTACAGATTCATAATAGACATATAGAAATTATTGTGCGTCAAGTAACATCAAAAGTATTGGTTTCAGAAGATGGAATATCTAATGTTTTTTTACCCGGAGAACTAATTGGATTATTGCGAGCAGAACGGGCAGGACGTGCTTTGGATGAAAGAATCCGTTATCGGGCAATCCTATTGGGAATAACTAGGGCATCTTTGAATACTCAAAGTTTCATATCCGAAGCCAGTTTTCAAGAAACTGCTCGAGTTTTAGCAAAAGCTGCTCTACGAGGTCGTATTGATTGGTTGAAAGGCCTGAAAGAGAATGTTGTTCTGGGAGGGATTATACCTGTCGGTACCGGATTCAAAAAATTAATGCACCGTTCAAAGCAACAAAAGAGGATCCTTTTGGAAATAAAAAATAAGAATATATTCAAGGCAAAAACAAGAGATATTTTATTCCATCATCGAGAATTTATTTGTTCTTGTGTCCAAAAAAATTTTCATGATAAACCAGAAGAATTATTTACACAATTTAACGATTCCTAAAAGGAGATTTCTTCTTTGAATTTAAATTCACGACTTTTTTTATTTATTTGATCTTATTTTGTGTTGTGTTATTCGGTAATAAAGATTATAACGAATTCAAAAAATTAATGGTTTGGATCGTATATCAACGGTCAATCCTCAATAGAAGGTTCCGTCGGAACATTTATTTATTTCAGGCTACCCCTATTTTTTTAAGAAAAAAAAGTAAACAACAAAAGGGAAGTGTGGGGAAGGACAAATGACAAGAAAATATTGGAACATCGATTTGGAAGAGATGATGGAAGCAGGAGTTCATTTTGGCCATGGTACTAGGAAATGGAATCCCAGAATGGCACCTTATATTTCTGCAAAGCGTAAAGGTATTCATATTATAAATCTAACTAGAACCGCTCGTTTTTTATCAGAAGCCTGCGATTTCGTTTTTGATGCAGCAAGTGGAGGAAAACATTTTTTAATCATTGGTACAAAAAATAAAGCGGCTGACTCAGTAGCATCAGCTGCAAAAAGGGCTCGGTGCCATTATGTTAATAAAAAATGGCTTGGTGGTATGTTAACGAATTGGTCCACTACAGAAACGAGACTCCAGAAGTTTCGGGACTTAAGAGCAGAACAAAAGATGGGGAAACTCAATAGTCTCTCAAAAAGGGATGCTGCGGTGTTGAAAAGACAATTATCCACTTTACAAACATATTTGGGCGGGATCAAATATATGACGGAGTTACCTGATATTGTAATCATCGTTGATCAGCAAGAAGAATATACGGCTCTTCGAGAATGTATTGTTTTGGGAATTCCGACGATTTGTATAATCGATACAAATTGTGATCCGAATCTCGCGGATATTTCGATTCCAGCCAACGATGACGCTATAGCTTCAATCCGATTGATTCTTAACAAATTAGTATCCGCAATTTGTAAAGGTCATTCTAGCTATATAAGAAATGGTGGATTATGATTAATAATAAATAAAAATCAATTTTTTCGGGAACTTCATTTTTGAATTGGTTATTAGTCTTAAATTTCTATAAAAGTATAAAAAGTACTAGATATAATATGTTATCTTATTAATAGGTATCCTAAATATACCATATATTTAGATAAGTTGATAAATAGCTGAGACGTTTGAATCAAAATAATTCTTTTTTTTTTTTTTTTAGTTAGATTTATGTCAGAGGATAATATGAATGTTATACCATGTTCCATTAACACACTCAAAGGATTATACGATATAGCAGGTGTAGAGGTAGGCCAACATTTATATTGGCAAATAGGGGGTTTACAAGTGCATGCCCAAGTACTTATCACTTCATGGGTTGTAATTGCTATCTTATTAGGTTCAGTCACTATAGCTCTTCGTAATCCACAAAGCATTCCGACCACCGGTCAGAATTTCTTTGAATATATTCTTGAATTTATTCGAGATTTGAGCAAAACCCAGATTGGGGAAGACTATAGTCCTTGGGTTCCCTTTATTGGAACTATGTTTCTATTTATTTTTGTTTCGAACTGGTCGGGCGCTCTTTTACCTTGGAAAATTATAGAGTTACCTCACGGGGAGTTAGCTGCCCCAACTAATGATATAAATACTACTGTTGCTTTAGCTTTACTCACGTCAGTGGCATACTTTTATGCGGGTCTTACCAAAAAAGGATTGAGTTATTTTGGGAAATATATTCAACCAACTCCAATACTTTTACCAATTAACATCTTAGAAGATTTCACAAAACCTTTATCACTTAGTTTCCGACTTTTTGGAAATATATTAGCTGATGAATTAGTAGTTGTTGTTCTTGTTTCTTTAGTACCTTTGGTAGTTCCTATACCAGTGATGTTTCTTGGATTGTTTACAAGCGGTATTCAAGCTCTTATTTTTGCAACTTTAGCCGCGGCTTATATAGGCGAATCCCTGGAGGATCATCATTGACTAGTTTTCTAAATCCTTTTTTTTGGTAAGCTTATCCCAATTCATTTATAGGTAAATATAATAAACTTTGTTGGCGAGCATAAACAGAATAAACATAATGGATGCAAATATGTATATAAGATCTAGAATCGTAGTAGGAAAAATGTACAATACTATTGTAAAAAAACTTAGGAAAAATATCTTTTATCTGTTTTCCTAAGCTTTTTGCTCATTTTTGAATTTGAAAAAAAAAAAAAAGTTGTTATGTTATCTTTTTTTCACGTGCTACTAAAAAAAGAGGTGAAATAGGTTACAAGAGGCATATTAATAGTTATATATTATATAATAAGTCAAGCTTTTGTGTATGTTTCAAAAAATTCTTCTAGAATCTGATTCCGTTTTCATACGAAAGGTGCGTTATTTACGGTATAGAAGAAACTAATGTATATGTGATATAGGAACTGTCCCCATATTATTTCCCAACTCACTTTGGATTTTGATGAAAGTGATTCTGCTTTGTCTATGATTGTCCGTGGAATAAATAGATCAATTCAAAGATATAAAAAGAGGGTTTGAATAAAAAAAAGAGTTCGGAATAAATGCAATAACTAGAACAAAATGCATATGTATTTACAAAAAAAACTATATCATAGATAGTAACTAAAAACGAAATGAGATCTCAAACTTTTTTTGATAATTCATTAAAACGTGTACTTATCGGGATTTTAGTTACTTTGACCATCTAGAATCTTAGTAATAAAAAAATAAGTAATAATTTATTGGTTGATTATATCATTAACCATTTCTTTTTTTTGTGAGGAACTTAGCTTACTATGAATCCACTGATTTCTGCCGCTTCCGTTATTGCTGCTGGATTAGCCGTAGGGCTTGCTTCTATTGGACCTGGAATTGGTCAAGGTACTGCTGCAGGACAAGCCGTAGAAGGTATTGCAAGACAGCCAGAAGCAGAAGGTAAAATACGAGGTACTCTATTGCTTAGTTTGGCTTTTATGGAAGCTTTAACAATTTATGGATTGGTCGTGGCATTAGCGCTTTTATTTGCGAATCCTTTTGTTTAATTCTAGAAATAAAACAATAAAATATGTACCATATTGTTTCTCATTTTATTAATTTAGATTTGTAGTTTTATTCTTCGAATTCTATCAATACTTTGAATTACTTATTTGATGAGATAATACTTTCGGGAAGGGCTTATTTGGATTTGATAATGAGGAATTACTGGATACCTATGCTTTTGTATTTTCCGTTATTAGTATAATCTTAGTACAATCAAAGTAAAGGAAACTCTTTTTTACTTTTAGCAAATGCTGCAACAACAAAAAAAGGTATTTAACAATTGATGTAAGCCTTGGGACCTAATCCAATAAAATACTTATTGATTAGTTGAAACTTTAAAATAATAAAATAAATTAAGAAGTCAATAAAAAAGGACTCGAATTGATAAAAAAAGAACTCTAGTTTTTGTTAGTCCTATCTATCAGAGGAGAACATATGAAAAATGTAACCGATTCTTTCGTTTCTTCGGGGCATTGGCCATCCGCCGGGAGTTTTGGGTTTAATACCGATATTTTAGCAACAAATCCAATAAATCTAAGTGTAGTCCTTGGTGTGTTGATCTTTTTTGGAAAGGGAGTGTGTGCGAGTTGTGTATTTCAAGAATAGGTTGGATCCAACCCGTTGTGCTTTATTTTGTATTTTATTTTTTTATAAATAGTCTTTTTAAATAGTATAATTT